ACATGCATTATTTTAATAATGTAAATAGACACAATTTTAGGTGAGAGAATATATACTCGGGGGTTTCCTGTTTCCGGGGGGTTTACAGGATGTTAATAATCTTACGAGTTTAGGGGGGTAGGGGGGTTTAACGCAGATAAACCTCTCCGGGGGTAATCTTAGGTATGTTAGGAGGAATAATAATAGTTTATGCTCTTGATTTTCTTTAATGTGATTCTTGAGTAAAGTCTTAATTCATGCAGACCATTTATGCGAGCAAGGAAATGTTCAACCTTGTTTTAACGTTGACGCGCTGCACTCTGAAATGTCAAATGAAAGGAAAACGAAAAAAAAATAACCTGACCCCTGTGGAGAGAACGCTCGGCATGTGGGATTATCTCGCCATATGTACTCCACCAACAACTTATGCCAGCGTCAAGGACTTATTGGGGAATAAATCAAGGTATGGCCCTGAAATAGGAACCAAATGCCAGGAATAATTCACTAAGTGAAACCCCCAAAATCATTGTCCCTGACCATCAATAAGAGTATGCATTAAGAAATCAACTGATGGTCGGTTCTTACTACATCGGAATTTGATATTTAATAGAATGGTGGGTACTTGGTATATCTTGACTAGTGAGTTGAGTGGTAGGTCTTAAACTTACGTTTATTTGACTGGCTTTTATTGTTAGATGTCCAATTTATGCTTTATGTAATTCTTCATATATTTGTCCCTGCTTTATGGTTTACTTCAATTTATAGGTGATAAACAATAATATGAATACTTACATACTATTAAATGGTTAATATATATGTATGGTGATATTACATATATGTCAAGAAGTAGTTTAATTTAGAATGCTGGCTTTGGGAGCCAGTGGTGGAGGTTAAAATCCTTTCTTTTTGAGCAGTAGGGGGGATTTTAACCCCCGGCGTCCGGTTTACAAGACCGGTGCTCTGATACTGAGCTACTAATGCTTGTTATTAAAGGACTTTGTTTTCTAATCAGCCTGCTATTGGCATAAGGATTAGGAATAGGGAGAAGTAAAGAACGGAGGCGATTTGGCCAATAATTACGTAAGGATGTTCGACAGGCATGCCTCCAATTCATGTGAGGATAGCTATGTCGGCGATTAGGGTTCAAAATAGGAGTTGTGTGACGGGCCGGAAGGTAAGGCTTCGTTGTTTTGATGTGTGTAGGAATGGGACTGCTATAAGGATAAGAATGGATGCAAGCAGGGCTAGGACGCCTCCTAATTTGTTTGGGATGGATCGGAGAATTGCGTATGCAAAGAGGAAGTATCATTCTGGTTTGATATGGGCGGGGGTGACTAGGGGGTTGGCGGGGGTGAAGTTGTCTGGATCTCCCAGGTAGTTAGGGGAGAATAGGGCTAGTATTGTGAGGGTTGTAAGGAGGACTGCAAATCCAACGAGGTCTTTGTAGGAGAAGTAGGGGTGGAATGGGATTTTGTCTGTGTTGGAGTTTAGTCCGAGGGGATTATTGGAGCCGGTTTCGTGGAGGAAGATGAGGTGGACGACGGCGGCTGCTGCTACAAGAAATGGGAGTAGGAAGTGGAAGGCAAAGAAGCGGGTAAGGGTTGCATGGTCAACTGAGAATCCGCCTCAGACCCATTGGACAAGGGTGTTTCCTACGTAAGGGACAGCGGAGAGTAGGTTTGTAATTACGGTAGCTCCTCAGAAGGACATTTGTCCTCAGGGAAGGACGTAGCCTACGAAGGCGGCAGCTATAACTAGGAAGAGGAGAATTACTCCAATGTTTCAGGTTTCTTTTTGGAGGTAGGAGCCGTAGTATAGCCCTCGTCCAATGTGAAGATAGATGCAGATGAAAAAGAAGGAAGCTCCGTTTGCGTGGAGGTTGCGGATTAGTCAGCCGTAGTTTACGTCCCGGCAGATGTGGGCAACGGATGAGAAGGCTGTGGCGATATCAGAGGTGTAGTGCATTGCTAGGAACAAGCCCGTGAGGATTTGGGCAACAAGGCAAAGTCCTAGGAGAGAGCCGAAGTTTCATCAGGCAGAGATGTTCGATGGGGTGGGGAGGTCAATGACTATGTCGTTTGCGATTTTTATTAATGGGTGGGTTTTGCGTAGGCTTGCCATTATGTTCTTGTAGTTGAATAACAACAGTGGTTTTTCACGCCACAGGTCTTGGTTAAAATCCTGGCAGGAATTATGACCTATATTATGTCTTTACTTTTATTGGGGTTGGTGCTGGGGTTGGTAGCGGTAGCTTCAAATCCGTCTCCTTATTTTGGTGCTTTGAGTTTAGTAGTAGTTGCGGCTTTTGGTTGTGGAGTTTTGATTTGACATGGGGGGTCTTTTCTGTCTTTGGTATTGTTTTTGATTTATTTGGGTGGGATGTTAGTGGTGTTTGCTTATTCAGCAGCGTTGGCCGCGGAGCCTTATCCGGAGGCGTTAGGGAGTTGACCAGTGTTAGCTTCTATATCAATATATTTTGGTGTTGTAAGCTTGGTTTTTGTTTTATTTTTAGGGGGATGAGGGGAGTACTCGTGGGTGGTGGTTGATGAGGTGGATTGATACTCAATGTCTCGAGGAGATATGGCAGGGGTTGCTTTTATGTATTCGTATGGGGGAGGGATGTTGATGGTTGGGGCTTGAGTTTTGTTGTTAACATTACTTGTTGTGTTGGAGTTAACACGAGGATTAAGTCGGGGGACTCTTCGGGCAGTTAGGCTATAAGGACGAGGGCGGAAAAGGCTAGGGTTAAGAGGAATAGGGCTATATATGTTTTAATTGACCCTTGTTGAACGTTGCTAATAGTAGAGACGAGTGGGGTGTTTAAGTTGGCGGTTGCTTTAGGGCCAATTTTTTCTAGTCAGGTGAGGTCAATGGTTTGACTAGCAATGGTTTGGCCAAGGGTAAGGTTCGCTTTGGGGGAGAGTCGGTGGAAGACACTTGGGAAAAAGCCTAATATATTTGAGAAATGGTGGGGGGTGAGGTGGGGTGTGGTTTTGGTTTGTTTTGTAGTTAAAGATGCTAATTCAAGGGCAATTAGGAGCCCTAAAAGTGTGACGGTGAGGGCTGCTAGTTTAAGGAGAGGGGGTATTGATATAACGGGGGTTTTTATTGGTAGAATGTTTGTGGTGATTAGGAGGCCGGCTACAATGCTTCCCCACGCTAAGCGTTTAATAGGATTAATTACTGCGGGGTTGTTTTCGTTGATGGGGGAGAAGGTGTTGAATCGTGGGTGGCCCATTGAGACAAAGAATACCACGCGTAGGCTGTAGATGGCGGTGAAGGAGGTTGCTAACAAGGTAAGAGAGAGGGCTCAGGCGTTTAGGTAGGAGGTGTTGAGGGCTTCAATGATGGCGTCTTTTGAAAAGAAGCCTGCTAGGAAGGGGGTTCCTGTAAGGGCAAGGCTTCCAATTGTGAGGCAGGAGGAGGTGAAGGGGGTTAGGTGGTGCATGCCTCCTATTTTCCGAATGTCTTGTTCATCGTTCAGGCTGTGGATAATTGAGCCGGAGCACAGGAACAGCATTGCTTTGAAAAATGCATGGGTGCAAATGTGGAGGAAGGCAAGTTGGGGTTGATTGAGTCCAATGGTTACTATTATTAGGCCTAGTTGACTTGAAGTTGAGAAGGCAACGATTTTTTTGATGTCATTTTGGGTAAGTGCGCAGGTGGCGGTGAAAAGTGTGGTTAAGGCTCCTAGGCATAGGCATAGTGTTAGGGCTGTGGGGTTATTCTCTATTAAGGGGCTTGTTCGAATAAGGAGAAAAATTCCAGCCACAACTATTGTACTAGAATGTAGTAGGGCAGAGACCGGCGTAGGACCTTCTATGGCGGACGGCAATCAAGGGTGGAGTCCGAATTGTGCCGACTTTCCTGTTGCGGCCAGGATTAGGGCGATGAGGGGGAGGGTTAAATCTATGTCTTTTGAGGAGAAGAAGATTTGTTGAATTTCTCAGGAGTTTAGACGGGTTGCTATTCAGGCTATGGCAAAGATTAAGCCAATATCTCCGACTCGGTTATATAAAACTGCTTGTAGTGCAGCTGTGTTGGCGTCTGCTCGCGCATATCATCAACCGATTAGAAGGAAAGACATGATTCCGACCCCCTCTCATCCGATGAATAGTTGGAATATATTGTTAGCGGTGACTAAGATGATTATTGCGATAAGGAAGGTTAGGAGGTATTTGAAGAAGCGGTTTATGAAGGGGTCGGCGTGCATGTATCAGGATGCGAATTCTAGGATGGATCAGGTTACGTAAAGGGCAACTGGTGTAAAGATGATGGAGTAGTGGTCGAATTTAAGGCTAATATTAATGTCAAATGTGTGGGTATTTACTCAGCTTCAGTTTGTAATTACGGCTTCGGCTCCTTCGTTTAAGAAGAGGAAAAGGGGCAGCAAACTGGTTAGAAAAGCTATTTTTACTGCTGTTTTAACTTGGTTTAGTGCTCAATCTGGGTGTTGGGGTTTTGGGGATAGGGTGGAAAGGAGGGGGTGGAAGAGTAGTACGAAGATAATAACAAGGGCAGAGGTTATAATTAAAGGGGTGGGGTGCATAGCTTTTACTTGGAGTTGCACCAAGAGTTTTTGGTTCCTAAGACCAACGGATGAGCTATTATCCTTTAAAAGCAGGGGCGAGTGAGCTCTGGAGTTTAACCAAAGGGGTGAAGATTAGCAGTCTACATTGCGTCGGGCCTCTCTCGGTGGACAAGGGGGTTTTAACCTCTGTTTTTAGAATCACAATCTAATGTTTTGATTAAACTATGTCTACAGATTGTTCATCCTCAGATTAGTTCTGGCTTGAGGATAAGAAGAAGGAGGGGAAGGAGGTGGAGGGCAATTAAGAGGTGTTCTCGGGTGTGGGTAGGTTCGAGGGCTAGAATGTGGCTTGGGAGTGGGCCGCGTTGGGTTATAAGGAATATGTAAAGTGAATAACCGGCGGTGATTAAGGTGCCAAGTCCTGTTAAGATGATGGTTCATCAAGATCAGTTGAATAAAGAGGTAATAATTATTAGCTCTCCTATGAGGTTGGGCAGTGGGGGGAGTGCTAGATTGGCAAGGCTGGCGAGGAATCATCAGGCGGTTATAAGTGGGAGGGCCATTTGTAGTCCTCGAGCGAGTAGTATGGTTCGGCTGTGGGTGCGTTCGTAGTTAGTATTGGCTAGGCAGAATAGGGCGGAGGAGGTTAGTCCGTGTGCAATTATTAAGATTAGGGCGCCGGTGAAGCCTCAGGGTGTTTGAATGAGAATCCCGCCAACTACGAGGCCCATGTGACTTACTGATGAGTAGGCGATGAGGGATTTTAAATCTGTTTGGCGTATGCAGATTGATCCGGTTATAATAATGCCTCAGAGGGCTAGAATAATGAAAGGGTAGCTTAATTCCTTAGTGAGGGGTTCTAGTGTTACTAAGATTCGTATTATTCCGTAGCCTCCTAGTTTTAAGAGGACGGCGGCTAGGACTATGGAGCCTGCGATGGGGGCTTCTACGTGGGCTTTGGGTAATCAAAGATGTACACCATACAGTGGTATCTTAACTAAGAATGCTAGGATACAGGCTGCTCATCATAGTTTATCCGCGTAGGTGGAGAGATGGGGAGGGGTTGAATGGAGCAATGTAAGCAGGGAGAGAGATCCGTTGGAGTTTTGTAGTAGGAGGAGGGCAACTAAAAGAGGTAGGGACCCTGCTAGGGTGTAGAATAGGAAGTAAGTGCCTGCGTTCAGACGTTCTGTTTGGTTTCCTCAGCGTGTAATTAGGATGAGGGTGGGGATTAGGGTGGCCTCAAATATTACGTAAAACATAATTATTTCGGTAGCACCGAAAGCTAAGATTAAGAAGAATTGTAGGGAAGTGAGTAGGGAAATGTACATTCGTTGTCGGTTAATTGGCTCATGTGTTGTGTGGTTTTGGCTGGCTAGAATTATAAGAGGGAGGAGTCAGCAGGAGAGTACTAGAAGAGGGGTTGAGAGGGGGTCGGTGGCTAGGTAGGGGTTGAGGAAAGACCATCCTGTTTCGGATGTATTTTTTAGTCAGGAGAGGCTAGCTAAAGCAATTAAAAGGCTGTGGAGCAGGGTGGTTGGTCATAATCATTTGGTGGGGGCTATTCAGGCTGTTGGGATTAGCATTATTGTTGGGATGAGAATTTTTAGCATTGGAGGAGGTTTAGGCCTTGTAGGTGGTCGGAGCCGTGAGTTCGTGCAGTGGCTACTATAAGGGCAAGACCTACACTTGCTTCGCAGGCTGAAAATGCAAGAAGGAGCATGGGGGTAGATGAAAAGCTAATGGATGATAGTTGAAGGGTTCATAAAGAGAGAGCGATAAACAGTGATAGTATTATTCCTTCTAGGCATAAGAGGGCGGAAAGAAGGTGGGTTCGGTGGAAGGCTAGGCCGGAGAGGCCTAGTAAGAAAGCTGATGAAAATGAGAATTGGATAGGGGTCATTAGGTTAATTATGGACTTTAACCATAAGTTTTTGAGCCGAAATCAAATGTTTTATTTAAACTAATTACCTATTCGGCCCATTCTAGGCCGCCTTGAAGTCATTCGTAGACGAGACCTAGTGTAAGCAGGATTAGAAGGGCGGAAGCTCATAGGAGGGTGAATGTTGGTGAGGGAAGTTGGTCACCTCAGGGAAGGGGGAGAAGAAGAGCAATTTCTAGGTCAAAAAGAAGGAAGAGGATTGCAACGAGAAAGAAGCGAAGGGAGAAAGGGAGGCGGGCCGAGCCTAGTGGGTCAAAACCGCATTCGTATGGTGAGAGTTTTTGGTAATCAGGGGTTATTAGGGGGAGCCAGAATGAGACAAAGGCTAAGATGAGGGAGAGGAGGGTGGTGATGAGTAAGATTGTTAATAATAGGTTCATTATCTTTCCTTGGAATTTAACCAAGACTAGGTGATTGGAAGTCACGTGTACTGACTTAATACTAGAAAGATTATGAGCCTCATCAGTAGATTGAGATGTAGAGGAATAGTCAGACGACGTCTACAAAGTGTCAATATCAGGCTGCAGCTTCAAAGCCGAAGTGATGTTCAGATGTAAAGTGATATTGGATTTGGCGTAGAAGACAAATGGCCAGGAAAGTAGAGCCAATGATTACATGGAGTCCATGGAAGCCGGTGGCAACAAAGAAAGTTGAACCGTAAACTCCGTCTGCAATTGTGAATGGGGCTTCATAGTATTCTATTGCTTGTAGGAAGGTGAAGTAGAAGCCTAAGAGGATTGTTAGGGTTAGAGAGTGGATTGCTTGTTTTCGTTCTCCTTCTATAATGCTATGGTGGGCTCAGGTTACAGTTACCCCTGATGCTAATAGGACTGCTGTGTTTAGCAGAGGGACTTCAAAGGGGTTAAGGGGGATAATGCCTGTGGGAGGTCAGCAGCCTCCGAGTTCGGGGGTGGGGGCTAGGCTTGAGTGGTAGAAAGCTCAGAAGAAGCCTAGGAAGAAGAAAACTTCGGAGGTAATGAAGAGGATTATACCATATCGAAGGCCTTTTTGAACGGGGGGTGTGTGGTGGCCTTGGAATGTGCCTTCTCGTACAATGTCTCGTCATCACTGATACATGGTAAGGAGGAGAAGAATTAGGCCAAGGGTTATTAAGATAAGGGAGTTGAAGTGGAATCAGATTGCTAATCCTGATGTGAGTAAGAGGGCGGCGATTGCCCCTGTCAGGGGTCATGGGCTTGGGTCTACTATGTGGTATGCATGTGCTTGATGTGCCATTAGACGTTTTCTTGTAGGTAAAGGCTTAGTAGAAGGACGAAGACATAGGCTTGGATTATTGCGACGGCTACTTCTAGTAGGGTTAGGAGGAATAGAAGAATTGTTGTTAAAATGGCTACTGTGGGTATTAGGGGGAGTAGAACGAAAGCAGCTGTGGCGATTAGTTGAATAAGCAGATGGCCTGCTGTTAGGTTGGCGGTTAGTCGAACGCCTAGGGCTAAGGGTCGGATGAAGAGGCTGATGGTTTCGATAATAATTAAAGCGGGAATCAGGGCCACGGGAGTTCCTTCTGGAAGGAGATGGCCTAGGGCAGCGGTGGGATTTTTTCGTAGTCCAATAATTACTGTAGCTAGTCAAAGGGGGACGGCTAAGGCTATATTTAGGGAGAGTTGGGTTGTAGGGGTAAAGGTATATGGGAGAAGCCCTAACATATTAATGGAGATTAAGAATACCATTAGTGATGCAAATATAAGGGCTCATTTGTGGCCTCCCATGTTTAGGGGAAGGAGAAGTTGTTGCGTAAATCGATTGATAAATCAGCCTTGGAGGGTTAGTAGGCGATTATTTATTCATCGGGAAGATGGGGTAGGAAAGAAAATTCATGGGAGGAGGAGGGCAATGGCAATCAGGGGGATGCCAAGAAGTGTTGGGCTTAAGAATTGATCGAAGAAGCTTAGTGTCATGGTCAGGTTCAGGAGTTAGTTTTTAAAGCTTGGGCGCTTTGGGAGGCAGGTTCGTTTGGGAAGGTGTGTGATATAATTTTTGGTGGAAGAAAGAGGAGGAAAACAAGTCAAGAGAATAGTATGATGGCGAGTCAGGGTGAGGGGTTGAGTTGGGGCATGTCACTAAGGGTGTTTGGGAGGCACCATTCTTTAGCTTAAAAGGCTAACGCTAGGCCCATATTAGCTTCTTAGTGAGGCGTCTTCGAGTATTAATGAGGATCAGTTTTCAAAGTGTTCTAGTGGAACGGCTTCAACAACAATTGGTATAAAGCTGTGGTTTGCACCGCAAATTTCAGAGCATTGTCCGTAGAAGACTCCGGGTCGGGATGCAATAAAAGCTGTTTGGTTTAAGCGTCCGGGGACAGCGTCTATTTTGACTCCGAGCGAGGGGACAGCTCATGAGTGGAGGACATCTTCAGCAGAAACTAGGACTCGGATGGGGGAGTCAACGGGGATAACTATTCGATGGTCAGTTTCTAAGAGGCGGAATTGACCCGGTGTTAAGTCTTGGGTGGGGACTATATATGCATCAAAGTTTAGGTCATCATAGTCTGTATATTCATAGCTTCAATATCATTGGTGGCCCATAGCTTTAACTGTAAGATGCGGGTCATTAATTTCGTCTATGAGGTAGAGAATTCGTAGGGAAGGAAGGGCGATAAGGATGAGGATAATAGCAGGTAAGATGGTTCAGATAATTTCAATTTCTTGGGAGTCTAGGATGTACTTGTTGGTTAATTTGGTGGATACTATAGCAACAATAATATAAAGTACTAATGTGCTGATAAGAAATACAATTATTAGAGCGTGGTCGTGGAAGTGAAGGAGCTCTTCTATAACGGGTGAAGCTGCATCTTGAAATCCTAGTTGTGAGGGATGTGCCATTAGGAGGCAAGACACGCGGGGGTTTAACCCACAATTCTGCCTTGACAAGGCAGTGTAATTTGTTTTACTAGTGTCTTATGAAGAAAGTGACAGAGTGGTTTTGTGGTTGGCTTGAAACCAGCCTACGGGGGTTCGATTCCTCCCTTTCTCGATATAGTGGTTGTACTTGGACGAAGGCTGGCTCTTCAAATGTGTGATAAGGAGGAGGGCATCCGTGTAGTCATTCTACATTTGTCATTGTTAGCTCTACTGATTCAACTTCACGTTTAGCGGCGAAGGCTTCTCAGAGAATAAATAGGAACATAATGACAGCAACGAGTGAAATTAATGAACCAATAGATGAGACTGTATTTCATAGTGCATAGGCATCGGGGTAGTCTGAATATCGACGAGGCATTCCCGCGAGTCCGAGGAAATGTTGGGGGAAGAAGGTAAGGTTAACGCCTGCGAATATTACTCCAAAGTGGATTTTTGTTCATGTGCTGTGGAGGGTGTATCCTGAGAAAAGGGGGAATCAGTGAACGAAAGCTCCCATAATGGCAAATACAGCTCCTATCGAGAGGACATAGTGGAAGTGAGCAACTACATAGTAGGTGTCGTGTAGAACGATGTCTAAAGAGGAGTTGGCTAGGACAATCCCCGTTAGTCCACCTACAGTGAAGAGGAAAATAAAACCTAGGGCTCAGAGTATAGGGGTTTCTCATTTGATAGACCCGCCATGTAGGGTGGCTAGTCAGCTAAATACTTTTACACCGGTAGGGATAGCGATAATTATAGTGGCGGATGTGAAGTATGCTCGAGTATCAACATCCATTCCTACTGTAAACATGTGGTGAGCTCAGACAATAAAGCCTAAGAGACCAATGGCCATTATTGCTCAGACCATGCCCATGTAGCCGAATGGTTCTTTTTTGCCGGCATAGTAGGCTACAATGTGTGAAATTATTCCAAAGCCGGGTAGAATAAGAATATATACTTCTGGGTGGCCAAAGAATCAAAATAGGTGTTGATAAAGAATGGGGTCCCCTCCTCCCGCTGGGTCAAAGAAGGTGGTGTTTAGGTTTCGATCTGTGAGAAGTATCGTAATTCCGGCTGCGAGAACTGGTAGTGATAATAATAGTAGAACAGCAGTAATTAGGACAGCTCATACGAAAAGGGGGGTTTGGTATTGAGAAATGGCTGGGGGTTTCATGTTAATAATTGTAGTAATAAAATTAATAGCACCTAGAATTGATGAGACACCTGCCAGGTGGAGGGAGAAAATTGTGAGGTCAACAGATGCTCCTGCGTGGGCTAGGTTGCCTGCTAGTGGTGGATAGACTGTTCAGCCTGTACCAGCTCCTGCTTCTACTCCGGAAGATGCTAGAAGGAGCAGGAAAGAGGGGGGTAGTAGTCAGAAACTTATATTATTTATTCGGGGGAATGCCATGTCGGGTGCTCCGATTATAAGGGGCACTAGCCAGTTTCCAAAGCCGCCGATCATGATTGGCATTACTATAAAGAAAATTATTACGAATGCATGGGCTGTGACGATTACATTGTAAATTTGGTCGTCACCTAAAAGTGCGCCGGGTTGGCTGAGCTCAGCTCGAATAAGGAGGCTTAAAGCTGTTCCTACTATTCCGGCTCAGGCACCAAATACTAGGTAGAGGGTACCGATATCTTTATGGTTGGTTGAGAAAAATCAGCGTGTGATTGCCACAGGTAGGATGGCTGAGTGTTAAGCGGTGGATTGTAGTCCCACGTACAGAGGTTAGATCCCTCTTTCTATCAAGCCCTGGGGTGTTACATATTAGATTGCAAATCTAAAGAAGCAGATTGACGTCTGCCGGGGCTTTCCCCGCCTTTGTTTTGGCAGGCGGGGAAAGGTAGATAGATGCTCGCTGGTTTGGGCGCTTAGCTGTTAACTAAGAGTTTGTAGGATCGAGGCCTGCCTGTCTAGGAAGGCTTTAGCTTAATTAAAGTGTCTGTTTTGCATACAGGAGATGTGGGGTAGTATCCTGCAAGTCTTATCAGGGACTGGGAGATTTTCACTCTCGCTGAGAGCTTTGAAGGCTCTTGGTCTGATGTTAACCTAAGTTCCTTAGAGGTTAAAGAGTGTGAGGATTCCTGGGGTGAGGGGAAGAAGTAGGATGGAGGAGGCAGTTATGGTGGCTATTATTATGTTTGGTTGGGTTGTTAGGGTTCGTCATGGAAGGGTGCCTGTTAAGTTGTTGGGGGCAGCGGTTAGGGTCATAGCGTATGAGAGTCGGAGGTAAAAGTAGAGGCTTAGTAGGGCGCTAAGTGCTGCTAAGGTGGCTGTTGGGGCAAGTCCGTGTTTGGTTAGTTCTTGTAAGATAAGTCATTTTGGCATGAATCCGGTGAGTGGGGGAAGGCCTCCTAATGATAGGAGAACAAGGGGTATTAGGGATGTGAGGATGGGGGTTTTGGCTCATGATGTGGCTAAAGAGTTGATTGTTGTGGTTTTGTTGGATAGGAAGATAAGGAAGGAAGAGGAGGTTATAATGAGGTAAAGGGCAAGTGTGAGGAGGGTAAGGGTGGGTGAAAATTGTAAGATTAGAATTATTCAGCCTAAGTGGGCGATGGATGAGTAGGCTAGAATTTTTCGTAGTTGGGTTTGGTTTAATCCTCCTCAGCCACCGATGAGTGTTGATGAGATTCCTAGGAGAACTAGGAGTGTGGGGTTATTGGGTTGAAGTTGAAGCAGGAGGGCAAATGGTGCAAGTTTTTGTCATGTGGAGAGGATAAGTCCTGTTATTAGGTCTAACCCCTGTAGGACTTCTGGGAGTCAGGCATGCAGAGGGGCTAGGCCAACTTTTAGGGCGAGGGCAATGATGATTATTGTGGAAGGGAGGGGGTGGGTTATTTGTTGAAGTTCCCATTGTCCGGATAGTCATGCGTTGGTTGTGCTTGCAAACAGGAGTATGGCTGCTGCGGTGGCTTGTGTGAGGAAATATTTGGTTGTGGCTTCGACTGCTCGCGGGTGGTGGTGTTGAGCTATTAGTGGGATAATAGCGAGGGTATTGATTTCTAAGCCTATTCAGGCAATTAATCAATGGGAGCTGGTTGCGGTGATTGTGGTGCCTAGTAGTAGGCCAAATAGCAGGGAGGCTGTAATGTAAGGACTCATTAGTAAAGGAAGGATTTTAACCTACATCTTTAGGGTATGGGCCTAAAAGCTTAATTTAGCTGACTTTACTAGGAAGTGGTGTAGTGGAAGCACTGAGAGTTTTGATCTCTCCGGGTTGGGTTCGAGTCCCTTCTTTCTAAGGAGCTGGGGGGAATTTAACCCCCATGATTCACTCTATCAAAGTGGTCCTTTATTTCAGGCACAGTTCCTGGCTACATTTGAGGTGGGAGGCCTGCAAATGTGATTGGGAGTGCTAGGTGTCAGATAACAAATGCTAGTGTGAGTGGTAGGAAGTTTTTTCAAATTAGGTGTATTAGTTGGTCGTACCGGAATCGGGGGTAGGAGGCTCGTACTCATAGGAAAACGAGGGATAAGATGGCTGCTTTGGTTATAAGGTTGATTGAGGTAAGCTCGGGGAATGTTGGGATGTGGGAGGCTCCTAAAAAGAGGGAGGCAGAGAGGGTATTTATAAAGAGAATGTTGGCGTATTCTGCGAGGAAAAATAAGGCAAAAGGGCCTCCTGCATATTCGACGTTGAATCCGGAGACTAGTTCGGACTCTCCTTCGGTTAGGTCAAAAGGGGCTCGGTTTGTTTCTGCTAGGGTGGAGATATATCATATTGCGGCGAGAGGTCATGCTGGAATAATTAGTCAAATGGCCTCTTGTGCGGTGTTGAATGTCTGTAGTGTGAAGCTTCCCGTAAAGATGATGAGGGAGAGAAGGATTAGGCCGAGGCTTACTTCATAAGAAATTGTTTGTGCGACGGCCCGGAGGGCCCCTACCAAGGCATATTTTGAGTTTGAGGCCCACCCAGAGCCTAGAATGGAATAAACTGCGAGGCTTGAGAGGGCAAGGACAAATAGGATGGCCAGGTTTAGGTCTAGGACCGGGTATGGGAGGGGTATGGGGGCTCATAGGGTTATGGCGAGGGTGAGGGCTAGTATTGGGGTGAAGATGAATAGGATGGGGGAGGAGGTTGAGGGGCGAATGGGTTCTTTGATAAATAATTTAACTCCGTCTGCGATTGGTTGGAGGAGGCCGTAAGGGCCTACAATGTTTGGGCCTTTTCGTAGTTGCATGTATCCGAGGACTTTTCGTTCGATAAGGGTAAAGAAGGCAACGGCTAGTAGAACGGGTACGATGAAAGCGAGGGGGTTGAGGATGTGAGTAATGAGGGTTGTAATCATAGTTAAGGAGAGGAGTTGAACCTCTGTTTAAAGGGCTTAGGTCTTTTGCATTTACCGGGCTCTGCCACCCTAACATGTTATGTTCTTTAACTGTTTTTTGTGCTCTCTTATTTGTTTTAGTTGGGGGCAACAAGTGAGAGGAGGGCATACTTTTAGCATGGGCCCTTCCTTTTCGGTCCTTTCGTACTAGAAAAGGTCACTTCATAGATAGAAACTGACCTGGATTACTCCGGTCTGAACTCAGATCACGTAGGACTTTAATCGTTGAACAAACGAACCCTTAATAGCGGCTGCACCATTAGGATGTCCTGATCCAACATCGAGGTCGTAAACCCTCTTGTCGATATGGACTCTAAAAGAGGATTGCGCTGTTATCCCTAGGGTAACTCGGTTCGTTGATCGGCTAGGCCGGATCTCATTGGTCAGATGTTCTGTTTATTAGAGCAGTGGCTCTTGGTTTTAAAATGGTGTTTTACTCCACATGGGGGTTTTTTGTTACCCCGTGGTCGCCCCAACCAAAGACATTTGAACAGGGTCCACTTAGTTTGTTCTTTTGTTCAAGGGTGTTTGACGTGGTCTATTTTGTGTCTAAAGCTCCATAGGGTCTTCTCGTCTTATGTTACTATTCCCGCTTCTGCACGGGAAGATCAATTTCATTGACTTGAAAGAGGAGACAGCTAAGCCCTCGTTATGCCATTCATACAGGTCCCCATTTAAAGGACAAGTGATTGCGCTACCTTTGCACGGTCAAAATACCGCGGCCGTTAAACATATAGTCACAGGGCAGGCGGGACCTCTTATTCATTAGTTTTGCAAGAGGCGATGTTTTTGGTAAACAGGCGAGGCTTGTGGGTTTGCCGAGTTCCTTCTCGTTCTTTAGGTCTTTCCGGTTGGGCACGCCAGTGTGGGGTTAACGGTGGGGAAATGAGTATTTTTCTGGTTACTTGTTTTTTTATTCATTACCCTCTTTGGTTGGGCTCGTTATGTTTCGGTGGGGGTTCGTTCCGATGTACACTTGTGCTTGGAGGGGGTCATACCCCTTATTACTCATATTAGCATAATCTCTTCTATGGGGGCATAGAGAGGCCCGATAGGGGAAGGGGTTAGGATATGTTATCGGAATTGGTGGCAGAGGTGTGTTTGAGCTATAACGCTTTCAACAGGGTGGCTGCTTTTAGGCCCACCTAAACACATGGCCTTGGTAATTATGATCCTTATTCTCCTGGAAAAGTTGTTTCTTGAATCAGAGGGGCTGTACCCCCTTTGATTAACTTTTTTAGTTGCTTGGGGTCGGTTTAATTTTTATAGTTAGTGAGCTAAGAAACTAAAAAGCTGAGCTTAAACTCAATTCTCGGGCAACCAGCTATTACTGGACTCGGTAGGTTTGTCACCTCTACTCAAAGCTCTTTCCACTCTTTTGCCACAGAGACGGATGTGCCCTATGTAGGCTGTCTTGGAGTAGCTCGTTCAGTTTCGGGAAATTAGACTAAAGTGCTCTTTGCCTAAAATTTGCTAGCTAAATCATGATGCAAAAGGTACGAGGTTTAATCTCTGCTTTTTTATACTTTAACTGGGTTGTTTCATTTCTCTTTCAGCGTTCCCTTGCGGTACTTTGTCTATAGCTCCGGGTGTCCTTTTCTGTCTCCCATACTTGGGTGGAAAAATGATTTGGTTTGTTGGGTTAAGTGTATTAGGGGGTATTAATAATTGTTTTTTGTGTTTGGAGAAGTGGGCTAGCTATTAGGTGTCAGAATAATCCGATTTGCACGGATGTCTCCTCGGTGTAAGGGAAGTGCTTTTCTATTTAAGCTATATCCTGATTTTTCCAAGTGCACCTTCCGGTACACTTACCATGTTACGACTTGCCTCCCCTTTGTGTATAATATTGTATTAGTTATTGTTTGGTTTTGTTTGGGGAGAGTGACGGGCGGTGTGTGCGCGCTTCATGGCCGGTTTCAGTAAGACACTCTGTTTCTTAACTTACTGCTAAATCCTCCTTCAGACACGTGTTTCATTGTGTCATTCGTGGTTCTCTAGGTAGAGAATGTAGCCCATTTCTTCCCCCTCCATGCGCTACACCTCGACCTGACGTTTTGGGTTGTACCAACTTTGCCTACTATTAGTCCTTCACAGGGTAGGCTGACGACGGTGGTATATAGGCGGGGTAAACAAGAAGGGGTGAGGTTTAACGGGGGTTATCGGTTCTAGAACAGGCTCCTCTAGGTGGTTTTAAAGCACCGCCAAGTCCTTTGGGTTTTAAGCTAATGCTCGTAGTACCCGGGCGGATGTGGAGTGTATAAGGGCATCTTTGTTTAGGGCTAGGCATAGTGGGGTATCTAATCCCAGTTTGTATCCTAGCTTTCGTGGGTTCAAGTGGGGTGAGGTTACTTTCGTAGTTGTTCTTCATGCCCTCGGGAGCGTATAACTGCTTTGAGGGTGTTCGGCCTCAGTTTTGGTGTTTGGGGTTCTAACCACTCTTTACGCCGGGGGTTAACAACTTAGGTCTCTCGTATAACCGCGGTGGCTGGCACGAGTTTTACCGACCTTTTAAGCCGTAACTAAGTCAAGTTTTCACTTATGGCTTAATGTTTATCACTGCTGAGTTCCCTTGGGGGTGTGGCTAAGCAAGGTGTTATGGGCTACAAGAGTGTGCCTGATACCAGCTCCTAGTTCCCGGGTGGGGTGTGTAGGGCATTCTCACGGGGGTGCGGATACTTGCATGTGTAAATTTGGCTAAAGCTGTTAATAAAGTCAGGACCAAGCCTTTGTGCCCGCGGGACTTTTTAGGGTCCATCTTAACATCTTCAGTGTTATGCTTTTATTAAGCTACGCTAGC